ACCACCCATAAGAACCATGTTCTGACTTTTATCTGGAGAATATCCAACAATGGGTTCCATTGAATGAATAATTGATCCGGATCCTAAAAACAATAATGCTTTCGAATAGGCATGAGTGATCAAATGGAATAAAGCAGCTCGATAAGAGCCTATCCCTGGGGCTAACATAATATAACCCAATTGAGACATTGTAGAATAGGCTAAACTTTTCTTAATGTCTCTTTGAGCAAGGGCTAAAGTAGCCCCTAATAGTACCGTAATTGCACCTATCAAAGAAATGAGATTCATTATGTAAGGTATGACTGTAAAAAGCGGAAGAAGCCGAGCGACAAGAAAAATTCCCGCTGCTACCATAGTAGCAGCATGTATAAGAGCCGAAATAGGAGTAGGCCCTTCCATGGCATCAGGTAACCATACATGAAGGGGAAATTGTGCGGATTTAGCAACTGCACCGACGAATAATAGGGAGGCACACAGAGTAGCAAATATAGAATTGACCCCATTATTATGGATCAAGTTATTGAAGATTTCGAACAAATCCCGAAATTCGAAACTCCCTGTTATCCAATAAAAACCTAAGATTCCTAATAATAACCCAAAATCCCCTACACGATTAGTTACAAACGCTTTTTGACAAGCATTTGCTGCAGTGGGTCGTGTGAACCAAAAACCTATTAATAAATACGAGCACATTCCCACTAGTTCCCAAAAAATATAAATTTGTATCAAATTGGAACTAGTAACTAATCCCAACATGGAAGTATTGGAAAAACTCATATAAGCAAAAAATCTCAAATATCCTTGATCATGAGCCATATAATTGTCACTATAAATAAGAACCATGATTCCAACAGTAGTGATTAGTATTGACATAATAGAAGTAAGTGGGTCGATCAAGTGGCCGAACTCTAAAGAAAAATCATTATTGATGGTCCAAGACCATAGATGTTGATAGATAGAACTGCCATTTATCTGTTGAATAGACAAATCGGATGAAAAAACCATAACTATACTTAGCAATGAAACACTAGGAAAAGTCCACATACGACGAAGATTTTTTGTTGCGGTCGGAACAAACAGAAGTCCCAATCCTATTGACATAGTAACTGGAAGTGGAGCAAAAGGTATGATCCATGCATATGGATATGTATGTTCCATAAGAAAATCAAACTTTCTTTTTTTATTCTTATTAATTGTTTCCGATTCACCAGACCTTATCTCTTTTGGAAGGAGCAATAATCAAATAAATAAAATAAAGATATAAAATCAAATATGATTTTGAATTCTTAATTATTCTGATTCTTTCCAAAATATTGAAAAAACAAAAAATTCAAATCAAGAAGTTCCATTTCTTCAAATGACCAAGTTACTAGTTACAAGTGACTACCTAGTTATTAACGTTAACGAAGATATTTATTAAGATAAAAATATAAGATTTTAAAGCATTCCACTCAGATATTACGTTGATTTCTATCCATATGTATATCAATATAGTAAGGAAAAAGAATGATACCAAAAATCAAGTACTCGATTCTGATATGTATCATAGGATCCGTCATTAACTCGACCCCATAAAATAAGACCTAGTTTTTTTTTTTTTTATTTAGTTTATTCAGAGTCATTAACTAATTCATTGTGGAACTGATTGATTGGTTTCGAGTCCAATAAAACAAACTCATCCTTATGGAAAATCCTCTAATACTTGTCACTTCGCATAGAACTAAAATAAGAAATTACTAAAATTTACCTTAATCAAGTAATGTATTGTTTAACGGATTAACTACTTCATTTAAACTATTCATTTAAATTATGGGGACTCTATCTCGGAGCTTGATCAATTAATAGAAAAAAAATTCATTATTGTTTTATTAAACTAGGTAAGGGTTCTTAAGCTTTTCGATTTATTAAAGGTAAGATGACAAACAATAGAATATATAAAGAGACTGAGATATGAATTGAAACCCTTTTGATTCTTATCGATAGCAACCGATTCGATTTCCACGGCAGTAGATCCCGCTCATAGACATACATAGATTGAATGAAGATATGAAGCTACCAATCAGTACAAATTTTTCTTCGGACATTGTATGTAATATTGTATGTAATAGAGATGTTAAAAAAAAAACTCCTTTGAAAATCACATCGTTCTTTCTCTTCTATTTTCTTTTTTTTTTATCCCTAGTGATACCATATGCGATGCTTACGTATCTATATTTTTATATATTATGAAGTAAGTATTAACTATGGAATAAATATAGATAATGAATAGAAAGAACGATCCATTTTGAACAATAAATGTCTTTCACATCCAACTATAAAAATGAGTGATCCTTTTTTTTTTTTTGAAATGGCGGTTCCAAAGAAACGTACTTCTCTTTCAAAAAAGCGTATTCGTAAAAATATTTGGAAGGGAAAGGGATGTCAGGCCGCGGCAAAAGCCTTATCTTTAGCTAAATCGATTTCTACTGGGCATTCAAAAAGTTTTTTTGTGCGACAAAAATAAAGCCTTAGAATGATCTGAATCGACATGACTCGATGAATTGGATGATTTATAAGATGAAGAATTCACATTAACTAAAGTTTTGAACTTATCAATATGAAATAGAACTAGCTGTTGTGGTATGTAGAATAAGAATTATTCTGTATACTAGGTTCTAAAAAGAATTTATTTTTTGTTTGAAAAAAAAAAAGAAAGAAGTAGTTAGACACAAAATACAAGGTTTCGCTTTTCATTATAGTTTTATAGTTATAGTAGATTTTTATAATTTGCGAGATGGGGATTGTAACTTTCCCCATCGATTCGCTTTTCACTCACAATAACAAAACTCTTATTTCTTTTTTTTTTTTAGGAAGGGGTTTATTGGATTATGTATCTCCAATAGTTATACATCATTAAGATTTTTGGAAGATCTGAAACAAGTATGAACGAGGTTCGAACCCCCTTTTTTTTTGTTCCATAGCAGCGCAGAGATAAGATCTATAGTAAAAATCAATGGATCATTGAAACTAATTGATTAAATGAAAACCTTGCTTTGTAGCTCTCTGAATCACTACATATCTACATAGACTCCCTCTTGTGTCGAATGGATCAACAAAAAAACAAACTAATAAAACTGTCCGGATCCCTTGGAGATCCATATTTATGTACAAAGAATGAGTCAATCTTACCTAATCCAACCAAAATAGATCCTATCCTATGTTTGGGCTGGAGGATCGATCAATCGATATATCTAGGTCTAATATCTAAATAGATTTTATCTATTTAAAGAGATCTTATAAGTTAAAATTAGATTTTCTAAGGTTTCTAAGTAAAGTAAAGAATATTGTTTTCTTTTTTTTTTTGAAAATGAATCTTTTTGATTTCGGATCTACGAAATCAAATAAATGAGAAATGAATCAAAATGAGAAAAAAAAAAATTCTTGGTTCTATACCTCGACTGAGGGCATAACCGTCTAGTTCCAACTGTTCCAGAAGAACTTAGAATACGGGAAAGCCCGCTGTTAAAAATGACACTCTACCACGAGACTAAGGATTATGGAACGTTTAAATATTTATTTGAATGGTCTTTATTCATGGATTCAAACGTTTCCTAAAATAGATTGCATTAAATCCTTCAATCTCGACGATTGAACATCATATAGGCTATGATTATTTCAATCAAGCCGCCATGGTGAAATTGGTAGACACGCTGCTCTTAGGAAGCAGTGCTAGAGCATCTCGGTTCGAGTCCGAGTGGCGGCATCCTCTAAAAAAGGCACAACAATAGATCCTATAATGAATTCAATTACGGATTTCTATTTCGTAATTGGGGATACCCTCCTAAAAAAAAAAAAAACAATTTTTTTTTATGATATTTGCGACTTTAGAACATATATTAACTCACATCTCTTTTTCTATCATTTCAATTGTGATTACGATTCATTTAATGACCTTATTAGTCCATGAAACTGTAGGACTATTTGATTCGTCAGAAAAGGGCATGATGACTACTTTTTTCTGTATAACAGGATTATTAGTTACTCGTTGGATTTATTCGAGACATTTCCCGTTAAGTGATTTATATGAATCTTTAATGTTCCTTTCGTGGGGTTTCGCCATTATTCATAGGGTTCCTAAAATAGGGAACCAGAAAAATTTTTTAAGCGCAATAACCGCGCCAAGTGCCATTTTGACTCAAGGATTTGCCACTTCGGGTCTTTCAACTGAAATGCATCAATCTGCAATATTAGTACCTGCTCTACAATCCCAGTGGTTAATGATGCACGTAAGTATGATGTTATTGAGCTATGCAGCTCTTTTATGTGGATCGTTATTATCAGTAGCTCTTTTAGTCATTACATTTCGAAAAAATCGAGGTATTCCTGGTAAAAGCAATCATTTATTAATTGGGTCATTTTCCTTTGTGAATGAAAAAAGAAGTGTTTTACAAAAAACTTCTTTTCTTTCATTTATGAATTATCACAGGTATCAATTGACTCAGCAATTAGATCATTGTAGTTATCGTGTCATTAGTCTAGGGTTTACTTTTTCAACCATAGGTATTCTTTCGGGAGCAGTATGGGCTAATGAAGCATGGGGGTCTTATTGGAATTGGGACCCCAAGGAAACTTGGGCATTTATTACTTGGACCATATTCGCGATTTATCTACATAGTAGAACAAATCAGAACTTTCAGGGTGTGGATTCGGCAATTGTGGCTTCGATCGGATTTCTTATAATTTGGATATGCTATTTTGGAGTCAATCTATTAGGAATAGGACTACATAGTTATGGTTCATTCACATTAACATCTAATTGAAGAAAAGGCCTGAAGAATACATAGGAACATCGTCCCGTATATAAAGAAAGTTTGTGCAAGTTTTTGAGAACCATTTGAATCAAGTAGTGATTCAAATGGTTCTCAAAAACTCCAGATATATCTGATTCCAATTCACTTCATTCTTTTTTCTTTCATTGCATTGTACAGTGAACGATTTTGAAAATCACAGGATTCTTTGACTTTATGTCTTGTCTTATTGATGAAAACTATTTATGAAAATAATTAGATAGAATAGCTTCTATCCTGTCAATTGATAGCGAGAGAACGAAATCAGGATAAATACCAATACCTATTACGGGTAGAAGGATACAGACCGAAACAAATAGTTCTCGTGGTCCAGAATCCACAAAATAAGAGTTTGGAACGTTGAATAGCTTGTATCCATAGAACATACGGCGTACCATAGATAATGAATAAATAGGAGTTAATATCATTCCAATTGCCATTACAAAAGTAATTAGTATTTTTGGTATTAAAAGATATTCCGGACTGGTAATTATTCCAAAAAATACTACCAATTCTGCAACAAAACCACTCATTCCTGGCAATGCAAGAGAAGCCATTGAGAAGCTACTGAACGTGGTAAATATTTTTGGCATTGGGATAGCTATTCCTCCCATTTCGTCGAGATAAACAAGACATATTCTATCGTAACTCGTTCCCGCCAAGAAAAAAAGCGCAGCACCAATAAATCCATGAGAGATTATTTGTAAAACGGCTCCATTGATTCCCGTATCGGTTATGGAACCGATTCCTATAAGTGTGAAACCCATATGAGATACGGAGGAATAGGCTATTCTCTTTTTTAAATTGCGTTGACCGAAAGAAGTTGAAGCTGCATAGATTATTTGAATCGCTCCTACTATCATCAACCAGGGAGAAAATATAGAATGAGCATGGGGTAATAATTCCATATTGATCCGAATCAATCCATATGCTCCCATTTTTAATAAGATTCCCGCTAGAAGCATACATGTACTGTAATGCGCTTCTCCGTGGGTATCTGGTAACCATGTATGCAGGGGTATAATCGGCGATTTGGCAGCATAAGCAATAAGGAAGCCAAAATAGAATATTATTTCCAACCCCAAAGGATAGGATTGATTAGCTAATGTTTCAAAACTTAATGTTGGTTCATTGGAGCCATATAAACCCATACCCGGAACTCCCATTAAGAGAAAAATAGAACCCCCTGCTGTGTACAAAATAAACTTTGTAGCTGAGTACAGACGTTTCTTCCCTCCCCATATGGATAGAAGTAGATAAACAGGAATTAATTCTAACTCCCACATGAGGAAAAAAAGTAAAAGGTCTCGAGAAGAAAATGATCCTATTTGACCACTGTACATTGCTAACATCAGGAAATGGAACAATCGCGAATCTCTAGTAACTGGCCGAGCCGCTAAAGTAGCTAAAGTAGTGATGAATCCCGTCAGTAAAATGGGTCCTATGGAAAGTCCATCAATTCCTAGTCTCCAGTGAAAATCAAAAATATTTATCCATTTATAAGCCTCCTCCAGTTGGATTAATGGATCGTCCAATTGGAAATGATAACAGAATGCATAGGTCATTAGAAGGAGTTCTAATAAGCATATACAAATAGTATACCACCGAACCACCTTATTTTTATTTCCTCTATGAGGAAGAAAGAAAATTGAGGAACCCGCAGATATCGGCAAAACAACAATTATTGTTAACCAAGGAAAATAACTCGTGGTAAAGACAAGATAGACTTTGACCAGAAAAACCCGCGCTCGGAATAATTTCTCGAGTACGGGTTTTTGTCGGTAAAGAGGAATCAAATGGATTCAAGTGGATTTTTCTGGAACGTATCAATAAGCTAGACCCATGCTGCGAGTTGTCTCATGCCATAAGTAAACCCGAACACTCAAGAAATCCGTTGGACAAGCGGATTCACATCTCTTACAACCTACACAGTCCTCTGTTCTTGGAGCAGAAGCAATTTGTTTAGCTTTACATCCGTCCCAAGGTATCATTTCCAATACATCTGTGGGGCAAGCTCGTACACATTGAGTACACCCTATACATGTATCATAAATCTTTACTGAATGTGACATTGGATCTATAAATTTTTTGAACTTTATCCATTTTCGATCTGGTTATAAATTAGTAGTAATTGAATTTGATATTGTAGACGCCAGACGAATCAGTGGTTTACCAGAATTTTTTTTTATAATCAATCTACTTCTGGATCTGTTCATGAGAGAGGGCCAAGATACTTTGATTTCTTACGTTTCAGCAAACATGGCCATACGAGTCATACATGCTAATTCTAAAATTGGTGAATATATTATAGATATACATCTGTCTTTATTTAGATCATTACGACTATTTATTCAACAAATTTGATTGATTGATACGAGTTGATTTTCGGTTACGATGGATCGATGAAACAATAGCCGGCCCAATAGCTGCTTCAGCGGCTGCAATAGCTATAACAAAAATGGAGAAAATATCTCCTTTTAATTGACGACTATCAAACAAATCAGAAAATGTTACGAGATTTATATTAACCGCATTCAGTATAAGCTCAAGACACATAAGTGCTCTAACCATGTTTCGGCTTGTGATCAATCCATAAATACCGATAGAAAATAAATAGGCACTCAAAATAAGTACATGTTCGGTCATCATTGACCAACTCCTCATCAATCTCGATTCATTTCAATATGAACAACAATTTAACCAATTTGATTGACTAGAATATAACAAGTATGAAACAAAGTAAGGTATTAGTAATGGATCGAACTAAACCCCTTTCAATTTACTATATGAACAATATGAAAATAGAACTGAAGAAAAATGGATGTGATAACAATAACATAGAACAAAACAAGACTTTATTTATTTTGGATTTAGAATTCTAACTATTTATTACTTATTACTGACGGGCCATAGCAATTGCACCTATCAAAGCAACTAAAAGAATTATAGAAATGAGTTCAAATGGAAGGTAAAAATCTGTTGATAAATGAATCCCAATTTGTTGAACGTTACTTGTTAGGTCCTGCTCTATAATCTGGTTTGATCTTGTAGTCCAAATAATCCCGTACCACGACGTATCCGAGATAGTAGTAATTAGTAAAAAAAGAATACTTGTACAAACCAGTGAAGTGACCCCATCCCCAACGGTCCAAAGATAGAAATCGTTGTAATATTCTGAACCATTCATGAACATCACAGCAAATACGATTAAAACATTTACAGCTCCCACGTAAATAAGGAGCTGTGCAGCAGCTACAAAATAGGAGTTAGATGGAATATGGAATAAGGATATACAAACAAGAACCAATCCCAACGAAAAGGCAGAATAAATTGGATTGGTAAGTAATACCACCCCCAGACCTCCTAATATAAGACCTGATCCCAGAAATACTAAAAGAATATCATGTATTGGTCCAGGTAAATCCATTATGTGTAAAATAAGAGATAAATAAGTTGAAATATTTCATAAACTTACTGACCGATCCAAGAAAAAATAGGTTACCTTTTTTTTTTTTCTTCTATATGATAGTTCCTAATTGAATCCTAATGTGGTATGGATTGATATAGATACAGTTATTGGATCAATCCCGCTACTCTATCCGAAAGAGTAGTTCGGAATTGTATATTTTGAAATCATCACGGATATATGAATCCATTCTAAATCCAAATCAAGCCGTAATTCTCACCAACCAATAGTTATGATTTGTAGTTACTGACCTAGCAAAATGAAAGAAGCCTCACTCCTTTACTTTAGATCAAAAACGAATCTTAGTAATTGGTAATCGTTCTTGAATCAATAGGTTTACCCGTGGCTATTTTTATTTTAATTCATAATTGTTCGAATTGTGTAATCTCCAATTACTGACATTGGTAATCGACCCAAAGCAATTTGATTATAATTCAATTCGTGACGATCATAAGTAGAAAGTTCATATTCTTCAGTCATTGATAAACAGTTTGTTGGACAATACTCGACGCAGTTACCACAAAATATACAGATTCCAAAATCAATACTATAATTAAGCAATCGTTTCTTTCTAATATCTGTTTCCAATCTCCAATGAACAACGGGTAGATCTATAGGACATACCCGAACACATACTTCACAAGCAATGCATTTATCAAATTCAAAGTGGATTCGACCACGAAAACGCTCCGATGTGATCGATTTTTCATAAGGATATTGAATAGTCACAGGTAAACGATTCACGTGGGATAAGGTAATCATGAAACTTTGACCAATGTACCTTGCAGCTCGTATTGTTTGTTGACTATAATTCATGAACCCAGTCACCATAGGAAACATATCGTGGATATCCATGAATAATTTGATGTTTCTTTCTCTTGTTCTAGATAGGTTATGAATCTAGAATATTATATTCTGTTACAGCGAAACGAGTTGGGAAGAAGTTGTTAATAATAGATTGCCTAGAGAAATAGGTAAAAGAAATTTCCACCCAAGATTTAATAGTTGGTCCATTCTCATCCTAGGTAAAGTCCATCTTGTTGTGATAAGAATGAACAGGAACAAATAAGCTTTAGCTAATGTAATAAAGATATCAATTGTCATTCCAAAGACTCCACCCGTTTTATTTATTCTGAAAGGTTCAGGAATGAATATGTACGGAATAGAGAGATTCCACCCGCCCAAGTAAAGAACTGTTACAAATAATGAAGAAACTAGTAGATTTAGGTAAGAAGCAACGTAAAATAAACCAGATTTGATACCTGAATATTCGGTTTGATAACCTGCTACTAATTCCTCCTCTGCTTCTGGTAAATCAAAGGGTAATCTCTCACATTCCGCTAGGGAAGAAATTAGAAAAACTATAAAACCTATAGGTTGACGCCACAGATTCCACCCCCAAAAACCATATTTTGACTGTGCCTCAACTATATCAACTGTACTTGAACTGTTAGATAATCATAGTCGATGATAACATCACTATTCCCATCGCTATTCCAGAACCGCACATGAGACCTCAGCTTCATACGGCTCCTCAATGGCCATAAATAAATCTAAAGACTGGTTCATTATTACCCTGGCATGCTTGTAGATAGAGTAAAGATGCATCGAAGAGTCCCGAATTAGACCAATGGAATTCTGTCCGCCATAATAAAAACAAAAAGCGCTTCTGAATTGATCTCATCCTTTATAATATAATTAGAATTACAATTCTATTTGTTCAGTAATAACTTAATCCTTCCATAAAATACTCGTTGTTTCAGTAGATATTTCGACCCATATCTTTCGTACGAAAAAAAAAAAATTAGACACTAGTTCATGAGTTATAGTTGATGAATCATGATAAGAATTCTATCTGTATAAATATGGATAGGGTTGAGGAAAGAAAGAATAAACAAAGATCTCTTATTTATTATTCAGTTTTCCTATTGCATTCCATTTCTTTCGTTCCTGTTCTTCTTTCTTACTCAGAAGAGGGAAGGGGTTTCTAAAAAATAAAGGATTACTTCGTTCTCGACAGTCATTTCTTTAATCAGTGGATAGAAGCGTACTCTGGATCGGAATCGTGAGGAAGTACTGCTTGATCATTTCTACCAACTTAAAGCCCTCATTATGATTCCTTTTATGCATAAATATCCCTTTGGATACCTTACATTATCTCCATCACTAATCCTTTGTGTACCTTGGTGTTCCTAACCGTCCACTCATTTTTGATTGATCCCCGATATGGTAATACATATATATAGTCGAAACTCCATACAGTTGATCTTTTGCACCCGCTTCAAGTCATGATGACTAATCAACCAATCTTGGGGTAAACAGTTTCGACCGTTTATGTTTACTTCCACTTTACTCTCGTACATAGGGAATGAGGATCAATCTTCTTACTGCAAATTCATAAGCAGTTTTGTTTCACTCATATAACTATCTGGTTTAACTCATCGACCCGAATGATGAATAAAAAAAAAAAAAAGATATCTATTCAATACATTCAACCCCTTTCCTTTATTTCTAGGAAAGAGGTAAAGGCTCATGTTCCAACGAATCACACGTAGAGATATTGATAACACACACGAAGTTAATGGTATTTCATAACTAATAGATTGAGCAGCAGCTCGTAGACCACCTGAAAAGGAATATTTATTATTCGATCCATATCCTGACATAAGAAGTCCAATAGGAGCAATACTGGAAATAGCGATCCATAAAAAAACACCTATACTGAGATCGGCTAGAACAAGGCGATAGCCAAAAGGAGTTACTGAATAACTTAGTAGAATGGATATGACCGCTATAGATGGCCCGATACTGAATAAACGAATATCTCCTCTAGAGGGGAGAAGATCTTCTTTCAAAAGTAGTTTGGTCCCATCTGCTAGAGCTTGAAGAATTCCCAAAGGACCGGCATATTCAGGTCCGATACGTTGTTGTATCCCTGCAGATATTTCTCTTTCTAACCACACAATCACGAGTACACCTATTGTGATTCCCGATATAGGAATAAAAATAGGGACAAGCAGCCATAAGAGGTCATAGACCTCTTTTAAGGATTCCGATCTGGAAAAAGAATTGATAGCTTGTACTTCTGTCGTATCAATTATCATTTCAACGATCAACTTCTCCCATAATGATATCTATACTACCTAGTATCGTCATGATATCAGCCAATTTCATTCTTTTAACTAGCTGAGGAAGAATTTGCAAATTGATGAAACCCGGTGGACGAATTTTCCATCTCCAGGGAAAAACACTATTATCTCCTATCATAAAAATTCCCAATTCTCCCTTTGGGGCTTCTACTCTCACATAAAGTTCTTGTTTCGACAATTCAAAAGCGGGAGAAGGCTTTTTACTAATGAATCGATATTCAAAACCATTCCATTCGGAATCCCTTGCTCTATCAAAGCGTCGAACTTCTAAATTCTCATAGGGACCCCCCGGAATTCCTTCCAGAGCCTGTTGAATAATTTTTATGGATTCCGTCATTTCATTGATTCGTACTAAATAACGAGCTAATGAGTCTCCTTCTTTTTGCCACTGGACTTCCCAATCGAATTCATCGTAACACTCATAATGATCAACTTTACGAAGATCCCATTGGATTCCGGAAGCTCGTAGCATTGGTCCTGATAAACCCCAATTTATTGCTTCCTCCCCACCAATAATGCCCACCCCTTCAACTCGTTCCAAAAAAATGGGATTTCGCGTAATAAGCTTTTGATATTCAACAACTCCTGTTAAAGAATAATCGCAGAAATCCAAACATTTATCTATCCAGCCATGAGGTAGATCAGCAGCAACTCCCCCGATACGGAAATAATTATGCATCATTCGCATACCTGTGGCAGCTTCGAATAGGTCATATATCAATTCCCTTTCTCTAAAAATATAGAAGAAGGGAGTTTGTGAACCGATATCCGCCATAAAAGGCCCAAGCCATAATAAATGAGAAGCTATACGACTCAGCTCCAGCATAATAACTCTGATATAGCTGGCTCTTTTAGGTACTTGAATATTTCCTAATTGTTCTGGTGCATTTACCGTTATTGCCTCTGTGAACATAGTAGCTAAATAATCCCAACGTGTTACATAAGGAAGATATTGTATAATTGTTCGGTTTTCTGCAATTTTTTCCATCCCTCTGTGTAAATAACCCAATACGGGTTCGCAGTCAATAACATCTTCACCGTCTAGAGTAACGATAAGTCGAAGAACACCATGCATTGATGGGTGGTGAGGACCCATATTAACTATCACGAGGTCTTTTCTTGTATCCGGTACATTCATATCTTCCCCGATCCATTATTCTATGAATTGCTGAAAACGAAATGGGGTTCATCAAAATTCAAGATCTAATAAACCAAAGAATTGAAACAATCTTCAAATTAACGAGTTTTTGGTTCCCGAATATCTAACTGATCGATTAATTTTTTATAACGCACTCTATTTTTCTTTGACAAATAAGCTAGCAGCCGTTGACGTTTTCCTAGAATTTTCCGCAGACCTATCTGAGATAAATAGTCCTTTTTGTGTAATTCCAAATGTGAAGTAAGTCTCTGTATCTTATTGGTGAAACTGAATACTTGAAATTCAACAGACCCTTTGTTTTTTTCTTCTTGCGGAATAACCGAGATAAATGAATTTTTGACCATAAAAATAATTCTTCTCTCTCTCTTTTTTTTTTTCTTTTCCACAGATATGGATTTTACCGATCAGGAATAATAATAATGCCAGTCATTTCGATCTGATACACACAATAATCTGGATCTGGATTTATTCATATACTACTTTTTTTCTATCAAATCAAATTAATAAATCAAATTTAGGATTCGATAGAAAAAAAAAAAAAATTTCTACACCCACAAAAGAAAATGATTTTGATCTAAGAAGATTCTGCCGATTCATTCCTAGATTCAATTGATACGTCATTGAATCGATATCATGTATCAGAATGTAACACAGCGTGTGTGCACATCTGTCTACCTTCATATACCGGATATGATACGCGATATATAGGAAATGTACCAACCATCAACGAATTCTGAATCGTGGATACATATGTATCCTTGACATACTGAAACGACTGCCATTATTGGTATCAAACCAGTAGCGATTCATACAAGCTAAATCCTCTAATTGATAATTGGGCCAAAGAAACAATTTGAATTGAATGAATTTATTTATATCTGTATCAATATGCTTGTCCTCATCCAAAAATGGCCCACAGTTCCTTACATTGTTGTTATTGAAAAATACTGGATTTCTATCCATAACATTCCTATTTCCGGAATTGAAACAAATTAGAATTCTCAATTCTCTACGACGCCTAGGAGATAGAATATTTTCAGGAACAAGCAAATCATAATGATTTTCGTCTCCATTCACAAGCATCTTTCTATGTTGTGCAATGGATCCATCGAAATAATTCTCATCAACATATCTTTTTTCTCGGTATCTTCCATTAGTTTGGCACTTACTGTTATGGACCAATGAAATACCTATAGTTTGATACATAATAAATTGTCCATCCCATTTTATAGAAAGACGCGCCGGTTCGATAATAAATAGTCCCCTTTTTATCAATTCTGTAAGAGTTAGATCCTTCTGGATCAACATTACATCCAGGTGCATTTCTCCTCTTTGAATAGAGGATATAGCAATTTCCTTTGGATTTCTCAATCTAAGCAGAAAACAATATACCTTAACATTATTGATCATTCTTTGATTCAAAGGACCATCCCATCTCAATTGAAAAAGCAAATATCTTTTCAGGAAGAACTCTAGTTCCGCTTCCTTGTTACTCCTGGATTGTCTTTTCTTTCCACGTTTTTTAATGTCTGATTCTGTGTAATCCTTTTCAACATCTTTTTGTCGGTTTCGTGCGTCTGAGCCAAGATTTCCTTGGACAAGCTGTTCTTTTTGATTTCGATTCTCTAATTCAAGATATTCTTTTTGATTAGATGATATATGAAGATCCCTTTTTTGATTTCCGCTGATGTTTTGATTTTCACTAATGTTTTGATTTTCATTAATGTTTTCATTTTCATTAAAAATGAAAAGAAGTAATTTGATTGGTATAACCCATGGTTTAATCTTATATGCATCATAAAGTGGCACAAATTCTGAGAAGAACCAAGATTCCAGGTTTGATATGGGATGATATACCATTTTTTCATCCATTCCCATCCAATCCAAAAAGTTTTTTTTTGGATTGGATGGGTTGATTTCTTGATGAATCGTGAGATAGAAAAGATCTTTATTATCAATCATTTGATAATAATTAGTCCCAGTCTTAGTAATTTTATTAATGTTGGTCCTGGTATCCATATCGGTCCAGGCCTCAATATCGATATTCTTTCTAAGACAAAAATTGAAAATTTTCCACTCCAAATATTTTCTATCTGTATTTTTACCCGTATCAGTAATATACTCTTCTCCTAGATAATCACTAATAGATATACCCCCCGGTACATAAAATGATTCGGTTTTAGGTCTGTTGTAATTATATGGAATCTTTTGGTCCTCATTTACTTGTAATGGGGATCGATAAATATATGAGTCTTTCCTATCCCCATAATTAATATATTTATATGAAAAAAGATCATATCTGTAGTGTTTTTTCAATTTTCCTTTTTGACTCGGCAATAAGTTCACTGCATAATCATTTTGTTTCTCGTAATGAATGAATTGGTCTTTTTCATATGAATTCTTTTTTGAGTCTTTATTTTGAATCGTACGACATTGATTGACCCTATTTCGCCACTTTTGCGGTACTAATCTAGACCATCGAGTCTGAGATAAATTGTATTGATAATGACTCCTTAACCAGTTTTTCCATTCATTTATTCCAGAATTAGGAAGTTTTTTATGCCTTGATTTGGAATCAAATATTCTTCGTGTTCCAAAGTAATTCCTTATTCTATCCTTAAGAAGAAGATAGGCTTCTCGATACTGAAGTAAAGATCTCAAGAGAGACTTGTTAGTAACTTGGATTTGTGATAATTTGTAAAATACAGATGCTTGGGACAAGCAATATAGGTCACAACAAATCTTTGATTTCTTATTACTAATATTAGAAAGCGACTTTTTGATAGTCGAAATAAAGTGAATTGTGTTTTGATTTGTTTCATCAATCTCTTCTTTATTTTTTTCATCACTGTAAATGTATTTATTGATAATCTTTTTTGTTGATTCAAGGAAAAGTTGTGCATTGACTCTGGGAATGTTAATGGTACATAGAAAGATATCTATGTATATTCTTTCACTGAAAAATTTCAAAAAATAGTGCCATTTGCGTATGAGTATGAATATCTCACTTCTTCTTTTTGATATCTTCCAAATATGTTTCTGCGATTCCGATCTTTTATCAACACAACTTGTATCGTTAGGACGAATATTCATGTCTGGAGTTAGAAATATTTTTATTTTGTCTTTTGTGACCCTTTCCATTTGATTTCTGATTAGGGTTGTCCTATCAGACAGATCCTTCATTTTTTTTTCTGTCAGTGAATAATTTGTCCAATCCATGGATCTGATTTGGATGGTCGATTCAGGAACAATCTTATTATTCATTAGGGTTATGGAATATTTTCCATTTTCATCCGGTTTATATACTTTCTTCAATCCAAATAAGAAAATTGGGTTTACTTTTGAAAACTCTTTTATTATTCTTTTTATAAATAGAACTATTTTGATAATCCATCTTGTTTTTTCTTTTGAGACCCTTAGAAACCATTTTGTTTTTTCTTTGAAAACTCTTAGAACTAGAAAACATTTTTTTTTCACTTTTCTAATTTTTTTTTTGAGTTCTTTATAAATGGGTCCAAAAAAGGAAGGTCGTTTTCGGGGAGAACCAAAAGGTAGTTCGGTTTCCATTCCCCAGATTGTTAAAAAACAAAAATTGACCTTTTTTCCTTTCTTTTTCATTGGATCTCTATGATGGGATCGTAGCTTGGATCTGCGCCAAGGTTTCAGACAGAAAGGAAATAGGATCTTTATCTGAATACCGTCTGTTAACCAGTCTTTCGGAAATTCTGTTTCTGATAATTGCACACCGTTATAGGTGCATTTAACATGCATTTCTCTATTCCAATCCTTTAAATCCTCGTACCACTCGGGGAATTGAAATAATAACATACGGACGAGGTTTTTAGCTATTATCAATGAAGGCAATATGATGTATTTTCTAAGAATTGATTGGGTTACTAACATAGTACCCCTTATTGCTTGAGCAAATATAATAGTATCCCAAGTTTCTGCTATTGCTATCCGTTCATTCTCCTCTTTTTTATCTTCCCTTTTTTTCTCCTTTTCTTTTTCCTCTTCCTTCTCAAAATCCGAAGTTTTTAATTCTGGGCCTGTGTCCATCGAATTCCTAAAAGTTAGGTTTATTGTTCCCGAGATATCAAAAGAAAAAAAGGTAAAGGTTTTGTCTATTCTGTCCAAAAAAAGTGGGGAATGCACATTTGCTTGAAACATTTCCCAAGTAACTGTTTTACGTCTTTGAGCACGCATGGATCCTTTGACTATATCCCGTCGAAAATCCGATTGTTGCGAGTAACGTATCAAAGCCACCTCTTCTCCTTGATCAATATTAGTATTGGTACTAGTATGAGTATTGGCATTCTGATCTTTATCAGTATAAATTACCACACGTTTGGATTTTCTTGAACGAATCCCACGATCCTCTGTTGATTCTTCCTCATTTTCCCCCTCCCGTTCTTCCGAAGAAGAGGTCAATTTGTATGACCATCGAGGAATCTTTTTACCGATTTCTTCTATTCCAATAGATTTCTTTTGAATTGTTTGATCAGTTGTAATTGCATCGAATAGAAATTTCAAACATTTCGTTTGATTTTCTGAATCAAATCTTCTTTGTTCGGATACTAAAGCAAGTCCTGTCAAATTCAGACTAAAACCAGTTGCGGATTTCCTAACTGATTCACTGATGGAGGGCAAGAAATGACCAATGTCTGGCGATAATGATTCTCCATTAACTGGATCCATTTTATGTTCAAATTTTGGGTAATCAGCAGGAAGCACATCATGAATCTTATTTATCCAAACCATTCCTATGGAATCCTCTGTCGAAGTGATTGAGTCATCTATCATTGAGTGTGAATACACTTTTTTGATTGTTCCACGATATGGTCCGTTGAAAAAAGGATCATACATTCTAGGCAAGCATTCTTGTTTATTTTTATCATTG